ATTAGTCTGGATAGGGCAAAATCATTCTATTAGATCTAATGTACTTATTCGATTTAACAAATACATTATGTCTAAATTGCAAAATTTGATGGCTCGAATATTTAGTATTCTCTTATTTATTACCTGTGTCTACCATTTAGGCAGAATACCATCGCCCATTCTTACTAAGAAACTAAAAAAAACTTCCGAAATGAAGGGGATTCAAAAAGAGTCACAAGATGTATTTACCGAAGAAGACCCTTTTTCCGAAAAAAGGGGGGCTCTGGAGAAAATTGATGAAACGAAAGAGATAGAGGATGAATTACATTTTATTAAAGCTATATGTTCTCTGGATGAAAATAAAGACAATTTAAAGGCCGCTATGGTGAAAAACGTTTTCTGGTTTGAAAAGCCTCCTGTGACTCTTATTTTTGACTATAAAAGGTGGAATTACCCATTACGATATATAAAAAACGATCAATTTGAAAATGCTGTAAGAAATGAAATGTCACAGTATTTTTTTTATATATGTCAAAGTGATGGAAAACTAAAAATTTCTTTTACATATCTACTCAGTTTGGTAAATTTTTTTGAAATGATACAACGAAAGATATCTTTGAATGAATTAGCATTCGATTCTAATAAATTATATAATTATTGGATTTATAATACTCAACACAAAAATAACAAACAAATTAATGAGACTATAAATAGAATTGAAGCTCTAGACAAAGAATTACTTTTTATAGATATACTTGAAAAAAAAACTCGATTATGTAATTGTGATAAAAAAAAAGAATACTTGCCTAAGATATATGATCCTTTATTAAACCGACCTTTTGATGAAACACTACAAAAAAAAAGGGTTACGCCTTTAAATGAAACCTTTGCTATAAATAAGATTCATGGTATACTTTTTAACGAATCTCGAAAATTTGAACATAAAATATCTTATGATAAAAAATTATTATTATTAAAAAAAACAAATTATTTGTTGACCTTAATTAATGAATTTTCTAAAGAACCAACACCCTCTTTCAATTTGCAAAGACTTATTTTATTTCCGAAAAAAAGAAAAGGGTGTTCAAAAGAGCTATATCAATTTTTTAAATTTTTATTCCATGTAGTTATAAAGAATAATCATAAAAAATCCATTATAAAAAAATCGGATGTAGTAAAAGGAATACGTAAAAAACTATCCTACTGGTCATACAAATTAATTGACGAGTTGGAACAACAGGAAAGGGTAAATACGGAAGACCGATTGGCGGAAGATCATGGTATTCGTTCAAGAAAAACCAAACGTGTAATTATTTTTACGGATAAACAGACAAATACCGAGGATGTGGCGTTAATACATTATTCACACCAATCGGATTTTCGTCGAGATATAATCAAAGGTTCTAGGCGCACCCAAAGGCGTAAAACAGTTATTTGGGAGCTGTTTCAAACCAATCTACACTCTCCACTTTTTTTGGAACGAAAAGATAATAAACGGTTGTTTTTGTATTTTAAAATTTATGAACTAATTAAATTTATGTTTAGAAATGCAATTAATAAAAATGCACAACTCAAACTTTCGGATTATAAAGAAGAAGGTATAGGTATAAAAGAAATGACGAAAAACCAAAAGTATAAAATAGAAGAGCGAACATGTATCGAAATAGCAGAAACTTGGGATACCATTCCACTTGCTCAAGCAATGAGAGGTTGTATGTTAGTAACCCAATCCAGTATTAGAAAATATATTATATTACCTTCATTGATAATAACTAAGAATATCATACGAATGTTATTATTTCAATTTCCCGAGTGGTCGGAAGATTTAAACCAATGGAATCGAGAAATACATGTTAAATGTACTTATAATGGGGTTCAATTATCAGAAAGGGAATTTCCTAAAAACTGGTTAACAGATGGTATTCAAATAAAGATTATATTTCCTTTCCACTTAAAACCTTGGTACAGATCTAAGCTCCGATCCCTGAATAGGAATACAATGAAAACAAAAAGAAATAAAAAAAAAGATTTTTTTTATTTAACAATTTGGGGAATGGAAGCGGAAATGCCTTTTGGTCCTCCCCGAAAAAGGCCTCCATTTTGTGAACCCATCTTTAAAAGACTCGAAAAAAAAATTATAAAATTTAAAAAAATTTATTTCGCACCCAAACGATTTATAATAATGATAATGAATAACGAAAGAACTCATTTGGGACTTTTGTTACTAAAAGATAAAATAATATTTTTAAAATTTTTTATAACAAATGAGTTCTTTAGAAAAACAAAAAACTTTTTAAAATCAAATAAGATATTCAAGTTAAAAAAAAAAAAATCTCACCCAAGTCAAACTAAAAAAGAAAAAGATTATCTAATCAAAAATCATAGAATTTATGAATCATCTATTCAAAAAAAATCAAAATATTCGAAAAAAGATTTATCGCCAAAGAATAAAATAAAAGATCTGATTGATAAAACAAAAAAAATAAAAAAAGAAAGGACAAACATATTTTTCACTATCCGGATTTTTACTAATCAAAAAAAGAATAATAAACGAGTTGATCGAATAAAATTTAAATTCACAAAATTGCCAAAACGCCTTTACGGGATATTAAAAAAAAAAAAAAACTCGAAATTTATTTACGAATCAAAATTTTTTTTTTTTAAAATTTTTAAATTTTTTATAGAAAAAATCTACATAAATAGTTTTAGATTTATCAGTAGCATAAAAATACTCAGTATCAATGTACAACTCTTTATTCAATCAATACAAAAAAGTTTTGAAATGATTAAGTACATTTACAATAATAAAAAAAAGAACGAAAGAGTTGAGCAAACAAAAAAAATAACAATTCGGTTTATTTCAACTATAAAACATTTACTTAATAATAATATTAATAATAATAAAAACTCAACTATTTTGTTTGGATTATCTTCCTTGTCACAAACATATGTGTTTTATAAATTATCACAAATTCAAATTAATTACTTGGATAAGTTAAGATATGTTCTTCAATATCATGAAACGTCTGTTTTTAGTAAGAATGTAATTCAAAAATTTTTTAGAACACAAAGAATACTTCATTGTGACGCAAAATTAAGACATAAAAAATTTTTGAATTATGACAAAAAGAAATGGCAAGGTTGTCTAAAAGATTATTATCACTATGATTTATTACCAATTATATGGTCTCGATTAGTACCACAAAAATGGAGAAATAGAGTAAATCAACATTCTACAATTCAAACTAAAGAGTTAAACAACGAATATTTATCTGAGCAATCCTCATTAATTCATCATGAAAAAACTTTAGTGTCAGATCAAAACTTTCAGTTTAAAAAACATTATCGATATGATCTTTTATCATATTTATACTATAATTCTAATAATTATAATTATGAAAATAAGGCGGCCCACTCTATTTCTATGTCTAAATCGCCATTAAAAGAAAAATTCCAAGTAACAAAAAAAATAACTTTTATAAATTTTAACACAGATAAAACCAAATTACTCGATAAAGTAAAGAATATCCATATCAATAATTTTTTGAATAATTATCGACGATACGATAATATTAGGAATAGAGATAAAAAGTTGAATACAAAATATTTTGATTGTCAAATTCTTTTTATTTTAAAGAAAAAAAAAGTATATATTTTTGATAAGAAAAGTTTTTTTTATCTTACACAAAATGAAATACTAAGTAAGTCGAGATCAAATATGGAACTTTGGTTTTTACAAAAATTTTTACAATTTTTTAATGATTCTAGGATTAACCCTTGTGCGATTCCAATCAAATCATTTTTTTTTTTTAATGTTTTTAATGAAAGTACAAAAAAAAAAAAATTTATATCATTGGATGAAAAAAAAAACACAAAATACAAAAATAATATAAAAACAGAATTTGATATATTCATCAAAAGATATTTGCTTTTTCAATTGAGATGGGATAATCTTATGAAGCAAAAAATAATTAACAATATTAAAGTATATTGTTTCCTACTTAGACTTATAAATCCAAAAGAAATGGCTATATCCTCTATTCGAAGAGAAGAAATGAGTATGGATATCATGTTGATTCAGAATAAATTAACTTGTACCAAATCGACGGAAGGGGGAATATTAATTCTTGAACCGATTCGTCTGTCTATAAAAAAAAATATAAAATTTTTTATTTATAAAATTGTATGTAGGTCATGTTTTTATAAGAACAAGCACCAAACAAATCAAAGAACCAAAACGATATTTTTTATTGATAAAAATAAATCAACCACACAACATCAAAATAGTAGTGTAAATAAAAACTATAATTTTGATGATTTATTTGTTCCTGAAACTATTTTATCATCTCGACGGTGTAGAGAATTTAGAATTTTAATTTGTTTAAATTTAAAAAAAAAAAAAAATTGTAATACGACAAACGAAAACAAAAAATTAATGAAATTAAAGTTTTTTATTTGGACCAATTTTCGATTAGAGGATTTTACTTGTATAAATCGATATTGGTTTGATACCAATAATAGCATCTGTTTCAGTATGTTAAGGATACGTATGTATCCACAGTTGAAAATTTGTTGATGATAGATTTTTTTACTATATGCATTCTTACTCATCATATATCATATATATAATATATAATAACATAATTAAAACTAAGATTCAAAGATTTACTTTTTTAATATTAAATAATTTAATTAATGATATATAATTAATGAAAATAAAGTTCACATGTAGTAAACAATTCATTTATTAAATCGAAAAATAAAATTTCATGTGAGTAAAGTTTATTAAAGTTTCGCAAATTATTGCGCACACATAGTTATATATGTACCTAGAAATAGTTGATTGAGTAAAAATTTAGATAAATATCATTGATTCATCTAGTATCTAAATATATGAGTCAGTTACAAATTTATTAGATTGAAATTTTATGATGTTTGACAATATTTATAGATCCAATGTCGCATTCAGTAAAGATTTATGATACATGTATCGGGTGCACTCAATGTGTTCGTGTTTGTCCTACAGATGTATTAGAAATGATCCCTTGGGACGGCTGTAAAGCTCAGCAAATTGCTTCTGCTCCACGAACAGAGGACTGTGTCGGTTGTAAAAGATGTGAATCTGCCTGCCCAACGGATTTTTTGAGTGTTCGGGTTTATCTATGGTATGAAACAACCAGAAGCATGGGTCTAACTTATTGATAGTTAATAATTGTTTAAATTTTCACTCAAATATTTTTTTTTAACAATAAAACCCGTACTAAAAAACAAAAATATATATTAATTATGGAAGTACGGGTTTATCTCGTTCAAGTGTAGTATACGTTTTTTACGATGTTAAAAATCTATAGGAGTAAATTTAATATAATATTCCATTAAGAATAACAAAAGACAAGTTCTTAATGGAAATTCGATATATCAATATTGGTTGATATGAGAATGAGAATAAAATTTTTCTGATTAATAATTCCTCATGAATTTATGTATATTGCACCCGTTTCTTTTTTGATTTTATTAAGTTTAAAAATAATTGTAATTGTAACACATTTCTTTTTTGTTTGTATTAATCAAGCTTTTTATTCAATTAGATTAAAATAGAAATGAACCATAACTGTGCAGCCCTATTTCTAATAGATTGATCCCAAAATAGCAGACCCAAATTAGAAAAAAGCCTATAACAGCTACAATTGCAGAATTTTTAACGTTCGAATTTGTATTCGTTTGAGTATGTAAATAAATCGTGAATATAATCCAAGTAATAAATGCCCAAGTTTCTTTTGGATCCCAATTCCAATATGATCCCCATGCTTCATTAGCCCACACAGCTCCCGAAAGAATACCTATACTTAAAAAAAAAAAACCTATACTAATAACACGATAACTCCAATGGTCTAATTGTTGAATTAATTGGTATCTATAAAAATTCCTAGTTGAAAAAAATGAAGTGCTTTGGAAATTTATCTTTTCATTCTTTTTTTTATTATTACCAAAATAAAATGTCTTATTTAATAAAAAATTGCTTTTACTAAAAATCATTAACCTTTTTTGAAATGTAATGACTAATAGTGTTACTGATAATAAGGATCCACATAGAAGAGATGCATAGCCCAATAGGGTCATACTTACATGCATCATTAACCATTGCGATTTAAGAGCGGGTACTAATATTACAGATTTATGTATTTGATTTAAAAGATTTGAAGTAGCAAAAACTTGAGTAAAAATTACACCTATTTTTATTATTGAGTTTAACTGCTTATTTTTTTTTTTAAAATACAGAACCAGATAAATAATGGAGAAACCCCATGAAAGGAAAATTAAGGATTCGGATAACTCACTTAATGGAAAATGGCTAAAATGAATCCAACGGTTTACTAATAATCCTGTTAAACAGCAAAATCCCGCGTTTATGCCCCTTTCTAAAGAATCAGATAGTTCTATGATTTCGTCGACTAATAATATTCGAAAATAAATTGGAATTAAAATTGAAACAATAGAAAAGGATATATGAGTTAATATATGTTCAAAAGTAAAAAACAGCATAAATAACTTTAATTTAATACTTAATAAATTAATTTAATTAATAAAATAAAAAGGACAAAACTAAGTAGACCACAAATTTTATTTTTTTTTTATTATATTATTAATTTTATAAGATGTTATGCCGCTACTCGGACTCGAACCGAGATGCTGTAGCACTGCTTCCTAAGAGCAGCGTGTTTACCATTTTCACCATAGCGGCCTTTAAATTGTCTTTATTTTCATCCAGAGAACATATAGCTTTAATAAAATGTAATTCATCCTCTATCTCTTTCGTTTCATCAATTTTCTCCAGAGCCCCCCTTTTTTCGGAAAAAGGGTCTTCTTCGGTAAATACATCTTGTGACTCTTTTTGAATCCCCTTCATTTCGGAAGTTTTTTTTAGTTTCTTAGTAAGAATGGGCGATGGTATTCTGCCTAAATGGTAGACACAGGTAATAAATAAGAGAATACTAAATATTCGAGCCATCAAATTTTGCAATTTAGACATAATGTATTTGTTAAATCGAATAAGTACATTAGATCTAATAGAATGATTTTGCCCTATCCAGACTAATACCAATAAAATCCATTTCATGAATAAAATGTGACCAATTAACCAACCAAAAAAACTACTTGTTACAAATAACATCTTGTTGTTGCATCGAAACATAAAAATGTTGACTAATCGGGCTAACATTGAACTTGGTAAAATGAAATGGTTCAAAAATTGAAAAATGATATTATTCAGGAATATACATTGAATGCTAAGATTACGCATTGAATTTCTGGTAATAGACCCATAAACCAAAAAGTTTGTGTGATTGTTCCAGAAGAAATGAAACAAAAGATACGGTAGAGCTAGGACAGTTATTGTATGAGGTCTACCCAATGCTAGATGCAGAGGCGCATAATAGATCGATATTAACATCATGAGCTGTCCTGTAATAAAACCTGTTATCGCTGATACCTTCTTCTCGGTTCCTTCTTTTCTTTCTTCCA